CAATACAGAAGAAATAGTTCAGGAATTACTAAATATGGGACTATAGGGGTGCATTCAATCCTAAAAAAAGAGGATTTGATTGAGTATCGAGGAGTCAAAGACTTTAAGCCAAAATACCAAAGGCAAATGAAAGTGGATCGATTTTTTTTCATTCCCGAGGAAGTGCATATTTTACCTGAATCTTCTTCCATAATGGTACGGAACAATAGTATCATTGGAGTAGCTACACGACTAACTTTAAGTATAAGAAGCCGAGTAGGCGGATTGGTCCGAGTGGAGAAAAAAAAAAAAAGGATTGAACTCAAAATATTTTCTGGAGATATACATTTTCCTCGAGAGATGGATAAGATATCCCGACACAATGGCATCTTGATACCACCTGAAAGAGTAAAAAAAAATTCTAAGAAATCAAAAAAATTGAAAAATTGGATTTATGTCCAGTGGATCACACCTACCAAGAAAAAGTATTTTGTTTTTGTTCGACCTGTAATCATATATGAACTAACCGACGGTATAAATTTAGTAACACTTTTCCCACAGGATCTATTGCAAGAAAGGGATAATCTGGAGCTTAGAGTTGTCAATTATATCCTTTATGGAAATGGCAAACCAATTCGGGGAATTTCTGGCACAAGCATTCAATTAGTTCGGACTTGTTTATTGTTGAATTGGGACCGAGACAAAAAAAGCTCTTCTCTCGAAGAAGCGCGCGCTTCCTTTGTTGAAGTAACTACAAATGGTCTGGTTCGAAATTTCCTACGAATAGACTTAGTGAAATCCGATACTTCGTATATCAGAAAAAGGAAAGAGCCGTCAGGTTCAGGATTGATCTTTAATAATGAGTCAGATCGCACCAATATCAATCCATTTTTTTCTATTTATTCCAAGACAAGGGTTCCACAATCTCCTAGTCAAAATCAAGGAACTATTCGTACGTTGTTGAATAGAAATAAAGAACGCCAATCTTTGATAATTTTGTCAGCATCGAATTGTTTGCAAATGGATCTATTCAACGATGTAAAAGATTATAATGTCATAAAAGAATCAAGTAAAAAGGATCCACTAATTGAAATTAGGAATTCGTTAGGACCTTTAGGGGCGGCCCCTCAAATTGTGAATTTTTATTCACTTTATGATTTAATAACTCATAATCCGATCTCCCTAACTAAATATTTGCAACTTGACAATTTAAAACAGACTTTTCAAGTACTTAAATATTATTTAATGGATGAAAACGGGGGGATTTTTAATTCCGATCCATACAGTAACATCGTTTTCAATACATTTAATTTGAATTGGCATTTTCTGCATCATAATTATCACCATAATTATTGTGAAGAAAGACCTAAAAGAATTAGCCTTGGACAGTTTTTTTTTGAAAATGTATGTATAGCCAAAAATAGACCACCCCTAAAATCGGGTCAAATTATAATTGTTCAAGTTGATTCTGTAGTAATAAGATCAGCTAAGCCTTATTTGGCCACTTCAGGAGCAACTGTTCATCGCCATTATGGCGAAATCCTTTACGAAGGAGATACCTTAGTTACATTTATATATGAAAAATCACGATCTGGTGATATAACGCAGGGTCTTCCAAAAGTAGAACAAGTATTAGAAGTGCGTTCGATTGATTCAATATCGATGAGCCTAGAAAAGAGAATTGAGGGTTGGAACGAGCGTATAACAAGAATTCTTGGAATTCCTTGGGGATTTTTGATTGGTGCTGAACTAACGATAGTGCAAAGTCGTATCTCTTTGGTTAATAAGATCCAAAAGGTTTATCGATCCCAGGGGGTGGAGATCCATAATAGACATATCGAAATTATTGTACGTCAAATAACATCAAAAGTGTTGGTTTCAGAAGATGGAATGTCGAATGTTTTTTCACCTGGAGAACTCATTGGATTGTTGCGAGCGGAACGAACAGGGCGTGCTTTGGAAGAAGCGATCTGTTACCGAGCCGTATTATTGGGAATAACGAAAGCATCTCTAAATACTCAAAGTTTCATATCGGAAGCAAGTTTTCAAGAAACTGCTCGAGTTTTAGCAAAAGCCGCCCTCCGCGGTCGTATCGATTGGTTGAGAGGTTTGAAAGAGAACGTTGTTCTAGGAGGAATGATACCTGTTGGTACCGGATTCAGAGAATTAGCGCACCGTTCGAGGCAACATAACAATATTCCTTTAGAAACCCCCCAAAAAAAATTTTTCGAGGGGGAAATGAGAGATATTTTGTTCCACCACAAAGAATTATTTGATTTTTGCATTTCAACGAATTTACATGATACATCAGAACAAGCATTTCTAGGATTTAATGATTCATAAAAGTGGAGTCATCCTGTTAACTAGCCGCGTTGATTTGGTAATAAGATAATAACGAATAGAAAAAAATTAATGGCTTGGATCGTGTATCAACAGTCAATCCCCGGTCGAGGTAGAGGATAAGGTTCCATGGGAACAATTATTTATTTCTATTTCAGCTCGTCTCTTTTTTTTAAGAAAA